GGAGGAGTAAATTCAATGCAATGTTTTTTAGGAAAGATTTAAACTGATAAATCCAAATTCATTCAAATAGGGATTTGAAAGTTCATTATTTTCATTTAGGGTGTCAGTTTATTAAATTAATTTAAGACTTTCGTGTAGGTTATGCTTTCCTGAGATTGAACTCTTGTAACTAGATAGTTCTACCGCGATCGAACTCAAAAAAATGCATTTTTACAAAATAGACCCCATTTTTTTTGAATTATTTAAAAATGACACATTTTTCGTACACAATATCCTAACTAAGCTAACGGCTTTTTTGATTGGGTTGAAAGCGAAAGATATATGGGAGATCTATATAATAATTTAGAGAAAGGAAATTAAGAAGTCCGAAAGTTACACAAAAAGTTTTAAAAATGGAATCAATTAGTATCAACAATTCATTAATTTTAACTTAGCTAAAGATTTTCTATTTGCTCTTCTATAGATATGATATAGAGAGAAAAAATAATTTTCTTATTTATTATTGTAATTGGAACAAATAGTTCGATGGGGAAAATAAAACTCCCCACCTTGGAAATGAAAAAACATACTAAAAGAGGGTTAAAACCTTGTATCCTGTCTTTATTCTTTTTTCAAACAAAAAAAGTATTAGTTGTAGAATTCATTAAACAGAAAAATTCTTATTCCACATATCATAGGAGAAAAGAAAGGTCCATTTCATATTGATTAGCCCAACAATAATAAAAATAGGTAATGTAAATTGTTCATTTTTAATTATGAAATGGACCTTTTTTTCGAGTCAAATCAATTCAGATTATTCCAACGTTTTATTACTTATTTGTTTGTCGCACAAAAAAACTTTTTGAATTTCCGGTCAAAAGAGATTTCCCTAAAGAAAAAGCTTTTAACGCTGCCCAATATCCCTTCCGTTTCCAAATATTTTTACGAATACGCTTTTTTGATATAGAAGTACGTTTTTTTGGAACTGCCATTTAAAAATGAAGAGGTTACTCATTATTATAGTTGGATGTGAAAGACATCTATTGTTCAAAACGAATTGTTCTTTTTATTCTCTAGATAATATTATTTTCATATAAATGGAGATAGGTGAAAGATATGTGAAAATTGCATAAAATATTACTAGAAGAAGAGGATATATGATTTTTTTTTTCAAAAAGAAAATGGTTTTTCTAGTCCATACAATATTCGTAAGAAAGAAAAATTTGTATTGATTGATATTGATACTTTTATTTCTCTTTCTTATTCAAATCTATAGAATACGCCGTGCCCTAGCAATTAAATTGGTTGAACTCTATAACATAAAGAATCAAAAAGACCCTACATTTCTATTTCTGCCTATTTTCGTCGTTCTACATTTAATTTACATGTACTAAAATACATTGAAAGGTTTAAGAACCCCACCCTTGTTGCTTACTGAAAAACTTGAATCTTTAATGTTTTTGATTTTATTAGACTGGAAATAAATCAATCAATTCCATAATGAACTAGTTAATGATTTTGAATAAACTAACTAAAATAGCGAGTTCTTATTTCATTAGGACAGGTTAGTGATCTTAGTTAATCTAATCCTATGATTCATATTAGTATTTTTAGTGTAATTCTTTATACTTGCTCTATGACTAGAAATTTTTTAATAATCATTGAATTTTTCATTTTCGGTATCTTCATAAATATATTAGTGACTAACTAAGTATTCACGTTTTACGAGTACTTTAGTTATATCATTTGACCAATTGTAACTTCTTGATTTGAATAGTTGAAGTATTTAAGAAAGACTCACAATAAACAATAAGTAAGAATATAAAATTAGAAAATTCTATTTAAGTTAGTACATATCTTGATTTTTTTATTGACTCCTTTCAAAAGAGATAAGATCCGGTGAATCGGAAACACTTAATTAAGAATAAAAAACTTTTTATTTTTTATGGAACAGACATATCAATATGCGTGGATAATACCCTTCGTTCCACTTCCAGTTCCTATGTTAATAGGGGTGGGACTTCTTCTTTTTCCCACGGCAACAAAAAATCTTCGTCGTATGTGGTCCTTTCATAGTATTTTATTGTTAAGTATAGTCATGATTTTTTCGATTGATCTGTCTATTCAGCAAATAAATAGCAGTTCTATCTATCAATATGGATGGTCTTGGATCATCACTAATGATTTTTCTTTAGAATTCGGCTACTTAATTGATCCACTTACTTCTATTATGTCAATATTAATCACTACTGTTGGAATTATGGTTCTTATTTATAGTGATAATTATATGTCTCATGATCAAGGATATGTAAGATTTTTTGCTTATATGAGTTTTTTCAGTACTTCCATGTTGGGATTAGTTACTAGTTCTAATTTGATACAAATTTATATTTTTTGGGAATTGGTTGGAATATGTTCGTATCTATTAATAGGGTTTTGGTTCACACGACCTGTTGCGGCAAATGCTTGTCAAAAAGCCTTTGTAACTAATCGTGTCGGGGATTTTGGTTTATTATTAGGC